ATTAGATGTGTGAATTTTTGTTGGTAAAAGAGTTTTGTGTGGCTTTATAGTGGAAAAAAGACGTCAAATTGCAAATTTGAAGATGTATAGGTTACTAAAGCTTATAATATAGGTGGTGGGAGCCACATGATAAGTCTTATCGGCACTTTCCTTTTGTCAGGCACTATATTATATATATTATTGTGTATGTGTTAAGTTCACTAGAGTGAACAATAGTAGTTAATGGTTTTAAGAAAATGGTTTAATGGTTAAGTGTGGAATAAGTTTAAAGAAAGCTTTTTTTAAAAGCAGAAAAATGTGTGGGGCTCTCAAGGTTTTTCCAAGAAAGTTTGATTCTTGCTTAGGTTTCTATTTTATAATTAAAGATTACATGCGAGTTTTGACAAAAGTTATGGAGTTAAATATTTTGTAATTTTTAAGGTGAATTTAAGTGCCAGCATGCAGTAAAAAATATTAAATATTGAGTTTCAGCTTGATTTGGTGAATTATAAAAAATCTGATTAAATTTTGTGCCAGCAATCGCGGTTAGACTAAAAGGTTAAGTAGAAATTTGTCAGTTAGAGTTATTTTGGGTTGAGGTTTATTTAAATCTGAAAAAATAAAAGGTAAAATTAATTTATTACAAGGTAGATTGAAATAAATTTTTAAAAATAAAAGAAGCTCATAAGGTTGAGGTATAAACTAGGATTAGAGACCCTACTATACTCAGATGGAAATTGTAAAACTGGAATATTAATAGATAGACTCTTTAAATTTAAAGAATTTGGCGGTATTTTAGTCTAGTTAGAGGAACCTGTTTTATAAATTGATACAACACGTAATATCTTACTAATTTTATTAAAAGTTTGTATACCGTCATTATTAGATAATTTTTATAGAATAAATTATTGAAACTAAAAGATTAAATATATTAGATCAAGGTGCAGCCTATAAGTTAGGGAGAATGGGTTACAATAAAATTTATTTAAACGGATTGACGGATGAAAATAGTCATGAAGGTGGATTTAATTGTAATAGAAGTTTAATAAGTTTTTATGGTATAAGCACTAAATTATGTACATATTGCCCGTCGCTTCCATTTAAAGTGGAATAAGTCGTAACATAGTAGGTGTATTGGAAAATGTACCTAGAAGTAGAGTAATTTACTTGAGCAAGATAGTGCGTTAGATTTAGGATCTAATTAAATAGGAGGATCCTATAGGTAAAAGTATTTAGTACTATGATTATTATAATGGTAAGATATTTAATATTAATTGTGTGTGTTTTAGTGGGGGTGGCTTTTGTTACTTTATTGGAACGGAAGATTTTAGGTTATATTCAAATTCGGAAGGGTCCTAATAAGTTAGGGTTTATAGGATTGATACAACCTTTTTCAGATGCTGTAAAACTTTTTATGAAGGAACAAACTTTTCCAAAATTATCTAATTTTATGCCTTATTATTTGTCTCCTGTGTTTAGTTTGTTTATTTCTTTAATTTTGTGAGGTACTATGCCATTAGATTTTGGATTGTTGAGGTTAGAAATAGGAGTTTTATTTTTTCTTTGTTGTTTGAGAGTAGGAGTTTATCCTTTAATAGGGGCGGGCTGGGCCTCAAATTGCAAGTATTCTTTACTAGGAAGTTTGCGGGCGGTAGCCCAAACTATTTCTTATGAGGTAAGGTTGGCTTTAATTTTATTATCTTATATTATTTTAATCGGGGGCTTTAATTTTGTTTCTTTAAATATTTTCCAGGAAAATATTTGATTTTTTTGATTGACATTTCCTTTATCAATAATTTGATTTAGGTCTTGTCTGGCCGAAATAAACCGCACTCCATTTGATTTTGCTGAGGGGGAGTCAGAGTTAGTTTCGGGGTTTAATACTGAGTATAGAAGAGGGGGGTTTGTGCTAATTTTTATAGCAGAGTATGCTAGAATTTTGTTTATAAGGATAGCTTCAGTTTTATTGTTTTTCGGAGGTTGTCTGGCAAGGGTCGGATTCTATTTTAAGTTAGTTATAATCAGGTTTGCTTTTATTTGAGTCCGGGGGACTTTGCCTCGTATGCGTTATGATAAGTTAATGTATTTAGCTTGAAAGAGGTTTTTACCTGTTTCTTTAAATTATTTAATTTTTTTTATTGGACTTTTAGCCTTTTTGTTCTATAATTAGTTTTGTTTGTGGGGAAAATAACTAGAGTAATTCTCTAACTAATACTTTCAAAGTATTTATTTTTATAAACTAAGTTATCAATTTAAAATTTTATCCCACCTGAGGAGAGTGAGCGGGTTAACAATAAAATAGAGGAAATAAAGGGCGGTTAATGTCTGTCCTGTGAGGATGTAAGGATCTTCTACTGGGCGGGCGCCGATTCAAGTTAGAAGGACAACAATTGATACTAGAATTCAAAATAGAATTTGGTTAGCGGGGTAGAAAGTTAACCCTTGGAATTTTCTTACAAATGTGAAAGGGAGGATCATAAGGATAGCAACAGACAGAACTAGGGCGATTACCCCTCCTAGTTTATTGGGAATTGAGCGTAAAATAGCGTAGGCAAAAAGAAAATACCATTCTGGTTGGATATGCACAGGGGTTACTAGAGGGTTGGCTGGAACAAAATTGTCGGGGTCTCCTAGGAGATAGGGGTTGAGAAGAGTTAATGTGATTAGTAGGGCGAAAATTAATAAAAACCCTACAATATCTTTAAATGTAAAATAAGGGTGGAAAGGGATTTTGTCGTAAGAGGTTTGAATCCCTAGGGGGTTGTTTGCACCTGAATGGTGGATAAAGAGAATATGAATTAAAGAAGCTGCTCTGATCAGAAATGGGAGGAGGAAGTGGAAGGTAAAGAAACGGGTCAGCGTTGCGTTGTCTACAGCGAATCCTCCCCAAATTCATTGAACTAGAGTTGTTCCTATGTAGGGGATAGCAGAAAATAAATTAGTAATTACGGTGGCGCCTCAGAATGATATTTGTCCCCATGGTAGCACATAACCTAGGAAAGCTGTTGCTATAGTTATAAATAGAATAATAACCCCAATTATTCATGCGTGGAATAGGGTGTAAGACCCGTAGTACATTCCTCGTCCGATGTGGAGGTAAAGACAAATGAAAAAAAAGGATGCCCCATTAGCATGAATAGTGCGGAAAAGTCATCCATAATTGACGTCTCGGCAAATATGGGAAATCCCAGAAAAAGCTAGATCGATGTGAGAAGAAAAGTGGATAGAGAGGAAAAGTCCTGTGGCAATTTGGATAATTAGACAAAGCCCTAGGAGGGAGCCGAAATTTCAAAGAACAGAGATGTTTCTGGGAAGAGGCATATCAACGAAGGCTCCGTTAGCCAGTTTAATTAGCGGGTGAATTTTTCGTAAGGGGGAAGTCATTAGTTTTAAAGTTTTAGACCTGTTTAAATACATTAGTATGTATGTTGTCGTTGAGATTTAGAAGTTTTGTTTTTTTTGTTATAGCAATAAGGGGGTTCAGGGTATTTATTTTTAGGTATAAGCATTTGTTGAATGTTTTGTTGGGGCTCGAATTTATTATACTAAGAATTTTCGGTAGGTTAAGTATAGTGATATCCGGGGTTAGGTTAGAGGTTTATTTTGTTATATTTTTTTTAATTATAGCGGCGTGTGAAGGGGCCTTAGGGCTATCTTTGCTAGTGTCGATTGTTCGGTCTCATGGGAATGATTACTTTAGAAGATTTGGGGTATTAAGATGCTAAGACTATTAATGTTTAATTTGTTCATGATACCTTTTGTAAGGAGATGGGGAATGATTCAGACAAGGCTATTGTTTATATGCTTTTTTGTTTTATTAAATTTGAGTCATGATTTTTATTTTTTTGAGATTAGGTTTGGGATAGGAATAGACTATTTAAGTTATATCTTAGTTAGTTTGAGTGTTTGAATCGTTATAATAATAATTTTTGCTAGCCAAGCAGTGAAAAAAGACAGAAATTATTATAAGGGGTTTTTAATGGTGAATTTAGTTCTTTTGTTTGTTTTATTATTAACTTTCTGTTCTACGGATTTTTTAATGTTTTATGTCAGATTTGAGAGGTCCCTGGTTCCTATATTTATTCTCATCTTAGGCTGAGGCTATCAGCCTGAGCGTATCCAGGCTGGAGTGTATATATTATTTTATACTTTATTTGCTTCTTTGCCATTATTAGTGTCTCTACTAAGGTTGTATCAGGCAGGTGGCTCTTTGGTAATAAGATTGGTAGGTAAAGTGAGAGAATTTCATAGAATTAGTTTTTTTTGGTATTTTTGTACTATTTTTGCATTTATAGTTAAACTCCCTCTATATATATTTCATTTATGATTGCCAAAAGCTCACGTAGAAGCCCCGGTCGCGGGATCTATAGTTCTTGCAGGAGTGCTTTTAAAACTGGGGGGTTATGGTTTAATCCGTTTACTTGTAGTGTTTTCTGAAATCAACAAAATATTTGTTTGATTTTGAATCGGGATAGGAGTTTTAGGAGGAGGGATAATTAGACTTATGTGTTTACGCCAAGTTGATGTTAAGTCCTTAATTGCTTATTCTTCTGTTGCTCACATAGGGTTAGTTTTAGGGGGTTTAATTTTAATAAGAAACTGGGGTTTAAACGGGGCTGTGGTAGTGATAGTGGGTCATGGTTTATGTTCTTCAGGTTTGTTTTGTTTGGCTAACATTGTGTATGAGCGGCTAGGGAGGCGAAGCTTAATAGTGGGGAAAGGTCTTTTAAATTTTATACCTAATTTAGGTTTGATATGATTTTTGTTGTGCATCGGTAATATAGCAGCTCCTCCGACATTGAATTTATTGGGGGAAATTAGTTTAATCACAAGGATTGTCAGTTGAAGAAAGATTAGAATCTGAGGAATTGCTGTTTTATCATTTTTTAGAGCAGTGTATACTTTGTATATATACTCTTTAAGGCAACATGGGTTATTCATTAATTCTCTTTACTCTTGCTGTTCAGGAAAATTGAGGGAGTATTTTGTGCTTTCCATACATGTGATTCCTTTAAATGTAATTATTGTTAAAGGATCTGTTGTAGTTTTTAATTTTTATTAAAAAATAAGGTGGCTGAGGAAAATAGGCGTTAGATTGTAAATCTAAGAACGAGTAAGACTTTCTTATTAACAGGTAAGATTTAAAAGATTTTTACTTTTTTTGACAACTTTGAAGGATGTTAGTTTAATTAACTTAAAATCTTATAAAATAAAAAGAAGCGAGGGCACTAAGAGGCCAAATAAGTTTAGAAAATAAAAAATGATTTTTGAAAATGATGTGTCTCGGCTGTAGTCTTTAGCTCATTTATTTTGAGGGTGGGAGAGCGTGACGGAAGAAATAGACAGTCGAATATAAAAATAAAGAGTGATAAGTGAAGAAAATAGTAGTAAAATAAGAATATGAAAATAAGAGTGGGAAATTATTTCTTGGACAACAATTCATTTAGGGATAAACCCTGAAAATGGAGGTAGTCCCCCCAAAGAAAAGAGAGCTATTATTGAAATGGTTTTTGAGAGAGTGGGGCACTGTGCATTGATAAGGTTAGAGAAGTAGTATGCTTGAAAAGAAAAAAATAGCATAGTAACCGATATAGTAATTAAGGAGTAAAGTATAAAATAAATAAATCATGAAGTTTCGTTGATTAGTATCGAAAAAAGTATTCAAGATATGTGATTAATGGAAGAAAAAGCGAGGATTTTACGGAGTGAAGTTTGATTTAAGCCTCCAATCGCCCCAACAATAGCGGAAAAAGAAGCAGCAATGGCGATAGTTGTCCAACAAAATACACTAAAGGTTAGGTAAGAGATGAGAAATATTGGGGCTAGTTTTTGGATAGTCATTAAAAGGGTCGCCTGAAGCCAGTTTATCCCCTCTATAACTTGAGGAAATCAGAAATGGAACGGGGAGGCTCCTATTTTTAGAAGCAGGGCAAGAGAAATTGCTAGGGAAGCAAATTCGGTGGAAACTCTTAGTATAGAAGAAGCGAGAACAATAATTGCGGACCCTAGGGCTTGAACAAGAAAGTATTTCAATGCTGCTTCGGAGGAAATTAAATTAGTTTTGGAGGAGATTAGGGGAATAAAAGATATCAAATTTAATTCCAGGCCAATTCAAGCAAGGAGCCATGAGGAAGAAGAAATAGACAAAACGGTGCCGGAGAGGAGAGTCAAAAAAAATATGGTTTTATAGGGGGAGAAGAACATTAAAAAGAGAGAGGTTTTACTCTCATAAATGAGGTATGGGCCCATTAGCTTGTTTAGCTTATCTTTTGTTTTATATGCAGGTGTAAAGTGCACGGAAAGTTTTGATCTTTTAAGGACTAGTGTGATTCTAGTGGATATAGATGGTTTATTGGAATTTAAAAGATTCTTAAAATAATTCACTTGAAAATCGCGGCAGATAAAGTAATATTGTATGACGGCGGGGTTTGAAAAAATAGTGTATTATATATATGTGTATAAAAAGCAATTACAGTGTATAAAAAAAGAACAATTATAATACTCCAAGAGGAGTGATGCAATCTTTAAGAGTAGATAAGTCTTAACCTTAGATAGAGGAAAAGTCATAATCTGAGATCCTCCTCAAGACAAGGAGATCAGATTACAGACTTTTCCTCTCTTAGATTACTTTTTTACATTTAAAGTAGATAATTCGTAAACATTATATACTTAGAGAATATCAGAAGAAGCGATTTTATAAATCGTAAGTTGTAAAGATACAGTGACCTCCTATATATGAGTGAAAAGTTAATAGAATTAAGTGTTAGATAAATCTTAAGGAATCCTCCTTACATTTAAAGAAATGTATATATAATAAAAAATATGTAAAATATAAGAAGATAATATTTAATAAAAATATGCACCGAGAAAAACCTTTGGGTACTATTTTTTGCTAATTTAGTCGAAATTTTATGTATTTATGGAAGTGAAGGAAGTTTCCTCTTTTTTAGGGGAGTTTTTTTTGAAATGTTTTATTATTTTTTTTTTTTTTTTTTTGAAAAATGTATGAAGAGTTTTTTGGAAAAAACATTTCTTAATTTTGTTAACCAGAAATATTTATTTTTTTAAGATAATTTTTTATTTTTAGTAGTGCCATACAAAATAAAGCTAAAGTTTAGTATTTCACTTACGTTGAAAAGGTTATCGAGCGAATCGATTTGTTTTGATTATTAAATTTTGTTGAAGTTTTATTAGAAAAATATTTTTTAGGTTTAGTTGGTTGGAGAAGAATCTATGTCAGCTATAGAGTAGAGTACTGTAAGGGGAAGTTGAAGTAGTATAGGGCACATACTGTAAAAGTAAAGTTAAAAGCTTGTACCTTGTGTATTAGGGATATTTTATATAAGTTAGCTATGATATTTATCCCGAAAGAGGAAGAGTTAAATTAATAATTGAGTTTTTGTTGTAAAAAAATTTAGAATTTTAATTTAGTGGTGAAATGTTAGTCGGGTCCCCTGATATCTGGTTTTTTTGGAAATAAATTGAATTTAGTTTTTATATAGTGATGTATAAAATGAAGGAACAGGAGGGGAGAGCTTTTTGTTTAAGTTTTAATGTTTTATAAGGAAGTAAGTGAGAGCAAGTTTAACTAGGCTTAGAAGTAGCTTTGTTTGTATGGTGTTATAACTAAAATTTGTAGTGATTGTATTTTTCTTTTTTTAGATAGTTACAGAAAATTGTTTTTAAGTTTATGAGATGCAGTTATAATTGATATATTAGTATATAGTGTAAATATTGAGGGAAAATGGAATAAGGAATATTAATGTAAGCATTATTTAGTAGAGGAATTCGGCAAAAATTGTTTCCGCCTGTTTATCAAAAACATGTCTGTATGAGAGGTTTATAGAGTCTGGCCTGCCCATTGGGAACTAAAAGGCCGCGGTATTTTGACCGTGCGAAGGTAGCATAATCATTAGTCTTTTAATTGAAGGCTTGTATGAAGGGTTAGACGAGAAGTCAGCTGTCTTTATTGAAAAGATGGAATTTAACTTTTAAGTGAGAGGGCTTAAATATTCTAAGGGGACGATAAGACCCTATAAAGTTTGATATTTAATTTTTTAAAAAATAAGATAAATAGGTAAAGTTAGTTAGAAAAAAGATGTTTTGTTGGGGCGACAAGAATATAAATTATATAACTGTTTTTATATTCATACAACGATAATTGAATTTATGAACCTTTGTAAAGGTAATAGAGTAAATTACTTTAGGGATAACAGCGTAATTTTTTTTGAGAGTTCTTATCGACAAAAAAGTTTGCGACCTCGATGTTGAATTAAAGGTTCTTTGTAATGTAGCAGTTACAGGAGAAGGTCTGTTCGACCTTTAAATCTTTACGTGATTTGAGTTCAGACCGGCGTGAGCCAGGTTGGTTTCTATCTTTTAGATTTGATTAGGTTGCTTTAGTACGAAAGGATTGAGTAACTAAAATATTTTTATTATTGAATTTCAGAGAAAAAAGAAATTATCTTTTAACTTTAATTTCCAAAATTAATATTTTATAAACTATTCTCTGTTAATTGGTTGAAGGCCGAAGCGGTCTTGAGGAGATGTTAATAATTTTAACTACTACTAGGAGGGTGAGGAGTAGATATCTAATTATAAGAGCTACTAGAAAAGAAGAAGGCAAAGAATAGATTATGTTGGTTAAGAGGGGAGCGGGGTTTATTTTATTTTGAAAAAAAAATTCTCTCGAGAAAGAAAAGAGAGGGTTAAAAAAGGTCAGGGGGTCTATAATTATTAGTGAAAGTGACAGAAAAAAAGAGGCTAGCAGGGTGCAAATGAGTAAGAAGTTGATTTGAAAGGATTCATTTGAGGCCAGAGAGGCAATATAAATAAACAGAATTAGTATACCCCCTAGAAAGATTAAAAATAAGATGTAAGAAAACCAAAATGTGGTATTAAATGTACCGGTAAGGAGACAAACTAAAATTGTCTGGGTTAAAAGTGTTAACCCTATAGAAAGAGGGTGTGTTAATTGGGTGAATAAGAGTGCAAGTCTAAGGATTAGGGGGAGTGTAAAATATAAGATATCATATTTTTGAAGTTTTAAGAATGCTTTCATTTCTGATTTACAAGACCAGTATTTTTTTTTAAATTATTAAAACTAATCTTATTTAAGTAGTTTAAAGAAAATGTTGGTCTGTGAATCCAAAGATATAATTAATTTATTTTAGATCGTGTTTTGAATAATTTCTATCCATCTGGTTTGTTTAGTATTTTTGATAATTTGTTCTTTAATTTTTATGTGGGGAGGGTTGGTGAGGTTGAGTTTAGGGTTAAGATATGTAGTTGAATGGGATATTATTTCGCTTAATTCTTCTTCTGTTGTCATAACAATGATTTTTGATTGGATTAGGTGTTTATTTTTGAGTTTTGTTCTTTTTATTTCTTCTATAGTTATATACTATAGGGGGGACTACATGAGAGGAGACGGAAATTATAACCGATTTATATATTTAGTTTTTGCTTTTGTTTTTTCCATAGGAGCTATAATTATTAGTCCTAATTTAATTAGGATTTTGTTAGGATGGGATGGTTTGGGTTTGATTTCTTATATTTTAGTTGTTTATTACCAAAATGAAAAATCTGCGAATGCTGGTATGCTAACGGTTCTTTCTAACCGAGTGGGGGATGTTGGTATTCTATTAAGTATCGCTTTAATATTTAGATTGGGCGGGTGGAACTTTGTTTTTTATGGCAGGGAGATGGGAGAAAGGTTTTTTTTGATAAAGGTTTTAATTTGTGTCTCTGCTATAACTAAGAGGGCTCAGATTCCTTTTTCTGCCTGGCTGCCGGCAGCTATGGCAGCTCCAACTCCTGTTTCGGCTCTTGTTCATTCTTCTACTTTAGTGACTGCTGGGGTTTATTTGTTGATTCGATTTAGGGAAGCTTTAAGAGGATCGATAGTTCAGTCTTTTTTATTAATTATTTCTTGTTTAACTATATTTATAGCTGGTTTAGGGGCAAACTTTGAGTTTGATTTGAAGAAGATTATTGCTTTGTCTACTTTGAGGCAATTAGGGGTAATAATAAGTATTTTAGCATTGGGATTTTTGGATCTTGCTTTCTTTCATTTATTAACACATGCTTTATTTAAAGCGTTACTGTTTATATGCGCGGGAGTAATCATTCATAGGGTAAAGGAAAGTCAGGATATCCGAAATATGGGTAGGCTGGTGATAATGATGCCTCTTACTACTGTAAGTATGAATTTAGCTAATTTAGCTTTATGTGGGATACCTTTTTTAGCCGGGTTTTACTCTAAAGATTTAATTTTAGAGGTTGCTTTTATAAGAGAGATTAATTTAGTCAGGGTTTTGTTATATATTTTAGCAACTGGCTTGACAGTGTGTTATTCATTTCGTTTAATTTATTATAGTTTAAGGGGAGTGGTGGGGATGGGGAGTATGATATTGGTTAGGGAAGATTATAAGATAATGATAGGGGCAGTGGGGTTACTGAGTGTAGCTGCTGTAGTTGGGGGGGCATCTTTGGCTTGGGTTTTATTTCCTGAGAGTTATATAGTTTGTTTAAGATTAGTTTGGAAAATTTTGGCTCTTCTATTAAGTTTTATTGGGGCTATGTTAGGGTATATCTTAAATATAGTTGGAGTGAGATACAGTTTAAAGTCAATTAAGTTGTATGTCCCTGTAGTATTTAGGGGTTCTATGTGGTTTATACCTTTATTATCGACATTTAAGGTCTCTTTGTGGAGGTTAGGGAGTGCTTGCCGAGTTTCTGAGGTAAGTGATAAAGGTTGGTTGGAGTATTTTGGGGCCCAAGGGGGTTTCCTTGGTCTTATGAAGGAGTCTATAATTTTACAGATAAGTCAGAATAATATATTAATAATTTATATCAAAAGGTTTTTTTTCTGATTAGTTATTGTATTTTTTATTTTAGTATAAACTTATATATTTTAAAAGTAATAGTGCGTTGAAGTTGCAAAGGTGGCAAGGGCCTGTAAGTATTTAGAAGAAATTTCTTCAGCTTTACAATGAAAATGTAATGTGTTCATTTACACTATAAAAAAGAGAAATTAACGGAATTTAACCGCTAAAGAGTAAAGTTAGAAGCTTTTTCTTTGGCATGAGTCTCCTTGGCTGGAAAAATTCAGTTCTATCATTAACAGTGATACGCCGCTTTTTGGCTTCAGCCAAAATTAGAGGTTAAACCAAGAGTTAGGTCGAAACTAAATGCAAATTTTCGCTTTCTAATTTAAAACAGGTTATTTAAACACTTTATGAATGCAAATCATATGTCATGATTGACTACAGTTCTATTGGGATCATTCTAAGGCTCCTTTCCATCATTCGAAATAGAGCCCTAGTAAAAGGACTAGGAGGAAAAATAGGGCTAGTAATGTTCAAACGTAAATGTTGGTGAGGGGGGAAGTATTGGCGAGGGGGAGCAGAAGAGTAATTTCTACGTCAAAAATTAGAAAAATTACTGCAATGAGAAAAAACCGTAGCGAAAAAGGCAGGCGAGCTGAATCTTTAGGATCAAACCCACACTCAAAAGGAGATATTTTTTCTCGGTCTAGAATGGTTTTTTTTGAGAGGTTAGATGAAAGGAATATAATGAATGATGTAATTAGAAATGTTAACAAAATAACTAGTAGTATAATTAAGATTAATTTTTCTAAGAGTTTAGTCTTTTTAGTTGGAAGCTAAATGTACTGAGTATACTAAAAAATTATCTTCCTCATCAATAGATAAAAATATAAAGAAAAAGTCAAACTACATCAACGAAGTGTCAGTATCAAGCAGCTGCTTCAAATCCAAAATGGTGATTTCTAGAGAAGTGGTGGTTAAAAAGTCGATACAAGCAAATGGACAGGAAAGAGGTTCCAATGATAACATGGAGGCCATGGAATCCTGTAGCGACGAAGAAAGTAGTTCCATAAACTGAATCGGCAATAGAAAAGGAAGCTTCTAGGTACTCGTAGGCTTGAAGTCTAGTAAAATACAAACCTAGAATAACAGTTAGTCTCAGGCTTTGAATTGCTTCGGTATGGCTGGAGTTTAAAATTGCATGGTGGGCTCAGGTTACAGTTGCTCCTGACGAGAGAAGAATAGTTGTGTTTAGGAGAGGAATTTGGAAAGGGTTAAATGGCTGAATTCCTGCAGGGGGCCAGTATATACCAATTTCGATAGTTGGGGAAAGTCTCCTGTGAAAGAAGGCTCAGAAAAATCTGAAAAAAAATAATACTTCTGATACAATAAATAAGATTATCCCTCACCGTAACCCTCTAATTACGGGGGATGTATGGAGCCCTTGATAAGTTCCCTCTCGTGTGACATCTCGTCATCACTGGATTATAGTCAAAATAATTAAAATAAATCTAAATAGAAGGAGGTCGGGGTTGAATTGGTGGAATCATTTGATGAGCCCCGAAGTTAGAAGTATTGCTGCAATTGACCCTGTAAGAGGTCATGGTCTTATATCAACCAAGTGGTAAGCATGATGGTTGTGGGATGACATTAGTTTACTTCTCTGGCATAAAGAGTACTCAGGATAGCAAAAACATAGGATTGAATGATTGCAACAGCAGATTCTAGTATTAGAAGTAAAATTTGGGAGAAAATTAGAATTAGAATTAGTTTGTTAGGCATGAAAGGTCCTATATTGCCTAGGAGGGTGAGTAGAAGATGCCCTGCAATTATATTTGCAGCTAGGCGAATGGCTAGGGTTATAGGACGAATAATATTTCTGATAGTTTCAATTAATACTATAAAGGGCATAAGAGCTCTTGGGGTTCCTTGGGGGACTAGGTGACCAAATATGTGTTGTGTGTGATTAATTCACCCGAAAAGAATAAAAGAGAGCCATAGGGGGAGAGCTAGTGTTAGTGTTATAGTAAGATGTCTTGATCTAGTAAAAATGTAAGGCAGAAGCCCAAGAGAATTATTAAAAAGAATGAATCTGAATAGGGCTGTAAAAATAAAAGAGACTCCTATATTGGACATGCCTAGGATGGTTTTAAATTCTTTATGGAGAGTTTTTATGATCAAGGATCATAACAGAGATCATCGGGACAGGGAAGCTCAAAAAAAAATAGGTAAGAAGAAAATACCTAAGAATGTAGAGATTCAGTTAAGGTGGAGAGAAAAAATTCTTGAGGAGGGTTCAAAAATTGAGAAAAGTCTAGTTATCATTTTCAAGGTTTTTGATTGGTTCTGAAGTTAGACAATAACTTTTGTTTTTTGTCTGTTTGAGTTAAAAAATAGTTAAAAATTAGAAATAGCAAAAATCTTAAAAGAAAGAAGATGTAGAGGTTGAGTCACAGTAAGGGTCTTATTTGGGGCATTAAAAAATATCTGAAAGATCACTCAAGCTTGACAAGCTTGTATTATAAGATTAACTAATTTTTTTCATCAGAAGTAGGGATCTACTTGTTTTAGGTTTAAAAGACCTAGACTTAAAAGTTTTCTGATGAAATTAGATTTCTGAATTTGAAGAAATTCAGTTTAAAAAAGAGTTTACTGAAACTCTTTCAATCAGGATAGGCATGAAGCTATGGTTAGCCCCGCAGATTTCGGAACATTGGCCAAAAAATAGTCCCGGGCGATTGATAAGAAAACTAATTTGGTTTAGTCGTCCTGGGACAGCGTCTGCCTTGACTCCGAGGGCTGGGACTGCTCAGGAGTGAATTACGTCAGCGGCACTAATAATTAGCCGAATTTGAGTATTAACTGGAAGGACAGTGCGGTTGTCAACATCTAGTAGCCGAAATGAGTTTGAGTCGGAGTCTAGAGATGGGGTCATATAGGAGTCAAATTCAACTCCCAGGAAATCTGAGTATTCGTAGGATCAGTATCATTGATGGCCTACTGTTTTGATGGTAATTCTTGAATTGTTAGTTTCATCTAAGAGATAAAGGAGTCGTAAGGAAGGTATTGCAATAAAAATTAAAATAACTGCGGGAAGAATAGTTCAAATGATTTCGATTGTTTGGTTTTCTAATAGGAATCGATTGATAAAAGAATTGAATGCTGAATTAATTATAATATAGCCCACTAATGTAGTAATTAGGATGAGAATAAATATAGTGTGATCGTGAAAATAAGTTAATTGTTCTATCAGAGGCGAAGCTCTGTCTTGAAATCCTAAGTGTCCTCATGAAGCCATTTCTAAAAGAAGAAGATCTTCTTAGTAGGAGTTTAAATCCTATGCATTTATCTGCCATTTTAGAAGTTAGAAATTAATGGAATTTCAGCGTAGCTGTGATCTAAAGGTGGATAAGTATGTTGTCATTCAATAGAAGTCCCTAAAAAAGGTGAAAATCTTGCGATTCGTTTTACTATAAATGCTTCTCAGATAATAAATATAAATCATATTACGGCAATGAGTGAGACGAGTGAGCCGATTGATGATAAGACATTTCATGGAGTGAAAGCATCTGGGTAATCAGAATAACGTCGTGGTATGCCGTTCAGCCCTAGAAAATGTTGAGGGAAAAAGGTTAAATTAACTCCCAGGAATATGGTAAAGAAATGAGGTTTTAGTCAATTTGGGTTTAAAGAGAGCCCTGTGAAAAGAGGAAACCAGTGAACGATCCCTGCGAAAATACCGAAGACAGCTCCTATAGAGAGCACATAGTGGAAATGGGCTACTACGTAGTAAGTATCATGAAGAATAATATCAATTGAGGAGTTTGCTAGGACTACCCCAGTAAGGCCTCCTACCGTGAATAAGAAGATAAATCCCAAAGTCCATAATAGTGAGGGAGTGTAGGAAAATTGTGACCCCTGGAGGGTTCTTAGCCAACTGAAGATTTTAATTCCTGTGGGAATAGCAATAATTATAGTTGCGGATGTAAAGTAGGCTCGAGTATCGACGTCCATTCCGACTGTGAATATATGGTGAGCTCAGACCAAGAATCCTAGAATTCCAATGGCAGTTATTGCATAAATTATACCTAGAGTCCCAAATGCTTCTTTTTTACCTGATTCTTGAGTTACGATGTGGGAAACTATGCCAAAAGCTGGTAAAATAAGAATATAAACTTCGGGGTGTCCAAAAAACCAGAATAAGTGTTGGTAGAGAATTGGGTCCCCACCACCTGCTGGGTCAAAGAAAGTAGTATTTAAATTTCGGTCGGTAAGAAGTATAGTGATAGCTCCTGCTAGGACCGGGAGTGAGAGAAGAAGTAAGACAGCGGTAATAAAGACTGATCATACAAACAAAGGTATTCGATCTATAGTTATTCCGTAAGAGCGCATATTAATTGCAGTAGTTATAAAATTTACTGCCCCTAGAATAGAGGAAACTCCTGCTAAGTGAAGAGAGAAAATTCCTAAGTCAACTGATGCCCCGGCGTGAGCGATTGAAGCTGCTAGGGGCGGGTAAACAGTTCAACCTGTCCCAACACCTCTTTCAACTATTCCTCTTGTCAATAGGAGGGTTAGGGAGAAGGGTAGAAGTCAGAATCTTATATTGTTTATACGTGGAAAAGCTATATCTGGGGCTCCTAGTATGAGGGGAACCAGCCAATTTCCAAACCCTCCAATTATAATTGGTATTACTATAAAGAAAATTATTACGAAGGCGTGAGCTGTCACAATTACATTGTAAATTTGGTCATCACCAATTAATCTACCTGGTTGACCTAATTCGGCTCGAATAATAAGTCTAAGTGAGGTCCCTACCATCCCTGCTCAAGCTCCAAAAATAAAGTATAGAGTTCCAATGTCTTTATGGTTTGTTGAAAAAAATCATCGCTGCGT